ACATATAAAATGCGGTTAATCCCGTTGTGAAACACGCTATTATTGCGAAAGTTGGTGAATACAACCAACTATCGTTAAGAATTTCATCTTTGGACCAAAAACAAGCAAGAGGTGGAATACCACAAAGAGAAAGTGTACCTAATAAGAAAGTAGTTCTTGTAATTGGAACATATCTTGTTAAACCGCCCATAAGAACCATATTTTGACTTTTATCTGGTGAATACCCAACAATGGGTTCCATTGAATGAATAATAGATCCGGATCCCAAAAACAATAAAGCTTTCGAATAGGCATGAGTAATTAAATGGAATAAGGCAGCTCGATAAGAACCTATACCTAGAGCTAACATAATATAACCTAATTGAGACATTGTCGAATAGGCTAAACTTCTTTTAATGTCTCTTTGAGCAAGAGCCAAAGTAGCTCCTAATAGTACTGTTATTATGCCTATTAAAGAAACAAAATTCATTATATAAGGTATGACTCTGAAAAGAGGAATAAGCCGAGCTACAAGAAAAATTCCCGCTGCTACCATGGTAGCAGCGTGTATAAGAGCCGAAATAGGGGTGGGCCCCTCCATGGCATCAGGTAACCATACGTGAAGAGGGAATTGTGCGGATTTGGCAATAGCGCCTACGAATAATAAAAAGGCACAGAGGGTAGCAAATACAGAATTGATCCCATTACTATGGATCAAGTTATTAACTATTTCGAACAAATCCCGAAATTCGAAACTGCCTGTTATCCAATAAAAACCTAAGATTCCTAACAATAAACCAAAATCTCCTACACGATTAGTTACAAAAGCTTTTTGGCACGCACTTGCTGCACTCGGTCGTGTAAACCAAAAACCTATTAATAAATAGGAACACATTCCCACCAGTTCCCAAAAAATATAAATTTGTATCAAATTGGAACTAGTAACTAATCCTAACATGGAAGTATTGGAAAAACTCATATAAGCAAAAAATCTCAAATATCCTTGATCGTGAGACATATAATTGTCACTATAAATAAGAACCATGATTCCAACAGTAGTAATTAGTATTGACATAATAGAAGTAAGTGGATCGATCAAGTGTCCGAACTCTAAGGAAAAATCATTATTGATGGTCCAAGACCATAGATATTGATAGATAAAACTTCCATTTATTTGCTGAATAGACAGACTAGACGAAAACACCATAATTATACTTAGCAGTAAAACACTAGTAAAAGCCCACATACGACGAATATTTTTTGTTGCTGTAGGAATAAGCAGAAGTCCAAATCCTATTGACATAGTAACTGGAAGTGGAAGAAAGGGTATTATCCATACATATTTATATATATGTTCCATAAAAAAAATATTTATTATTATATGTTTTGATATTATTATGTTTTGAAAAATTATTTATTATCTACGGGATAAGTCTGGATAATGACTAAAAAATGATTTAAATATATGTCTTTCACATACAATGAGAAAAATTAGTATTTTGTTTTTGAATGGCGGTTCCAAAAAAACGTACTTCTATGTCGAAAAAACGTATTCGTAGAAATATTTGGAAGAAGAAGGGATATTTAACGGCAGTAAAAGCTCTTTCTTTAGCTAAATCGGTTTCCACTGGACATTCAAAAAGTTTTTTTGTGCAACAAACAAACAAGTAATAAAATTTTGGAATAATCTAAATCGACATACCATTAAGAGCTTTAAATTTTTTAAGATGAATGATTCGCATTAACAAATGCATTGAATGTATTTAACTCTTTAATATCAATATTAGTTAGAACTAACTGCCGCGGCGTGGTATATAGAATAATAATTCTTATGTTTACAGACCTCTAAGTATTCGACCTTCGGCCGAGGGCAAAACTATCTAGTTCTGACTGTTCTGTGAGTTTCTAGATTCTAGATACGCAAAAGTTTATTGTTAAAGCTGAACCACGACGATGACAATATTTAGTAAACATTCAAATATGAATATGGATTCTAATGTTTCCTAACTGTATTGAATCCTTGAATCTTGACCATTCACCATGAATTTACTATTATTTATTAATATTTCGAATAAGCCGCCATGGTGAAATCGGTAGACACGCTGCTCTTAGGAAGCAGTGCTAGAGCATCTCGGTTCGAGTCCGAGTGGCGGCATCTAATGTATTTAATTCTCAATTTTCATTCTATAATGGAGAGCCCCCTTTTTATGATATTTGCTACTTTAGAACATATATTAACTCATATCTCTTTTTCGATCATTTCAATTGTGATTACGATTCATTTAATGACCTTATTAGTTCACGAAATCGTAGGATTACGCAATTCATCCGAAAGAGGTATGATAGTTACTTTTTTCTCTATAACAGGATTATTAGTTATTCGTTGGATTTATTCGGGGCATTTCCCATTAAGTAATTTATATGAGTCATTAATCTTCCTTTCATGGAGTTTCTCCATTATTCATATGATTCCTAAGATACAAAATCATAAAAATGATTTAAGCGTAATAACCGCACCAAGTGCTATTTTTACCCAAGGTTGCGCCACGTCAGGTCTTTCAACCGAAATGCATCAATCCGCAATATTAGTACCTGCTCTACAATCTCAGTGGTTAATGATGCACGTAAGTATGATGTTATTGAGCTATGCAGCTCTTTTATGTGGATCATTATTATCAGTCGCTCTTTTAGTCATTACATTTCGAAAAAACATCGATATTTTTTTTAAATACAATCATTTATTAATTAAGTCATTTTTCTTTGGCGAAGTCAAATACTTGAATGAGAAAAGAAGTGTTTTAAAAAACACTTCTTTTCTTTCATTTCAAAATTATTACAAATATCAATTGACTCAGCGTTTAGATTATTGGAGTTATCGTGTCATTAGTTTAGGATTTATCTTTTTAACCATAGGCATTCTTTCTGGAGCAGTATGGGCTAATGAGGCTTGGGGATCTTATTGGAATTGGGACCCTAAGGAAACTTGGGCATTTATTACTTGGATCATATTCGCGATTTATTTACATATTAGAACAAATAAAAGTTTACAAGATACGAATTCGGCACTTGTGGCTTCTATAGGATTTCTTATAATTTGGATATGTTATTTTGGGATCAATCTATTAGGAATAGGTCTACATAGTTATGGTTCATTCACATTAACATCTAATTGAATAAACTACCTGAAAGATACATAACATAAAAACATCGTTTCATATATAACGAGAGCTTTTGCGAACCATTTGATTCCTTGAGTCAAATGGTTCGCAAAAACTTGAGATACATCTCATTACAACTCTAATTCACTTGGTTTTACGGAATTATAAGACTTTCCGTCTCATTAATAAAAACTATCTATAAAAAAATTAGATAGGATAGCTTGTACCTTGTCAACTGATAGTAAGAGAACGAAATCGGGATAAATACCAATCCCTATTACGGGTAAAAAAAGACAGATCGAAACAAACAGTTCTCGTGGTCCAGAATCCACAAAATTAGAGTTTGGAACATTGAAAAACTTGTATCCGTAGAACATCTGACGTAACATAGAAAATAAATAAATAGGAGTTAATATCATTCCAATTGCCATTACAAAAGTAATTAGTATTTTTGGCATTAAAAGATATTTTGAGCTGGTAATTATTCCAAAAAATACTACTAATTCCGCAACAAAACCACTCATTCCTGGCAATGCAAGAGAGGCCATCGAGAAGCTACTGAACATGCTAAAGATTTTTGGCATTGGGACAGCTATCCCCCCCATTTCGTCGAGATAAACAAGACGTATTCTATCACAACAGGTTCCCGCCAAGAAAAAAAGTGCAGCACCAATAAATCCATGAGAAAGTATTTGTAGAATGGCTCCATTTAGTCCCATGTTGGTTATAGAACCAATTCCTATAATTGTGAAACCCATGTGAGATACAGAGGAATAGGCTATTCTCTTTTTTAAATTGCGTTGACCGAAAGAGGTTGAAGCTGCATAGATTATTTGTATTGTTCCCACTATAACCAACCACGGAGAAAATATGGAATGAGCGCGGGGTAATAATTCCATATTGATCCGAATCAATCCATATGCTCCCATTTTTAATAAAATTCCGGCAAGAAGCATACATGTACTGTAATGTGCTTCTCCATGGGTATCTGGTAACCATGTATGTAGGGGTATGATCGGCGATTTGACAGCATAAACAATAAGGAAGCCAAAATATAATATTATTTCCAATGCCATAGGATATGATTGATTAGCTAGTCTTTCAAAATCCAATGTCGGTTCATTAGAGCTATATAAACCCATACCTAGAACTCCTATTAATAGAAAAATAGAACCCCCCGCAGTATACAAAATAAACTTTGTAGCCGAGTACAGGCGCTTCTTTCCCCCCCACATGGATAAAAGTAAGTAAACAGGAATTAATTCTAACTCCCACATAATAAAAAAAAGTAAAAGGTCTCGAGAAGAAAATGATCCTATTTGACCACTGTACATTGCTAACATAAAGAAATAAAATAATCGCGAATTTCGAGTAACTGGCCAAGCCGCTAAAGTAGCTAAAGTAGTGATAAATCCTGTCAGTAAAATAGGTCCCACGGAAAGTCCATCAATTCCCAGTCTCCAGTGAAAATCAAAAATATTTATCCATTTAAAATCTTCTTCCAATTGGATTAATGGATCGTCCAATTGGAAATGATAACAGAATGCATAGGTCGTTAGAAGGAGTTCTAATAAGCATATACATATAGTATACCAACGAAACACCTTATTCCCTCTATGAGGAAGAAAAAAAATGGAAGAACCCGCGAATATTGGCAAAACTACAAGTATTGTTAACCAAGGAAAATAACTCGTGATAAAGACAAGATACGCTTTGACCAGAAAAGCCCGTGCTCGGAATAATATATTTTATCGAGTACGGGCTTTTGTCGGTAAAGAGGAATCAAAGGATTCAAGTGGAGTTTTTGTAACGTATCAATCAATAAGATAGACCCATGCTGCGGGTTGTTTCATGCCATAAATAAACACGGACACTCAAAAAGTCTGTTGGGCAAGCGGATTCACATCTCTTACAACCCACACAATCTTCGGTTCTCGGCGCAGAAGCAATTTGCTTAGCTTTACATCCGTCCCAAGGTATCATTTCCAATACATCCGTGGGGCAGGCGCGTACACATTGAGTGCACCCTATACATGTATCATAAATTTTTACTGAATGTGACATTGAATCTACAAATTCCCGTTTTGAACATAAAAAATTTTCGATCTGGTATGGTAAAATCCGTAGTAAATGAATTATATGTTTATATTGTAGACACCAGACGAATCAATGATTTATCAATTTTTTTTTTAAGAATCAATAGATTTCTAAATCTGTTCATGAGAAAGTGCCAAGAGACTTTGATTTCTGTTTCAACAACCACAGTCATATAATACAACTCACACATCCGAATTCAAATGGGTCAACAAACAATAAATACAATATATAATATTAACAATATCCAATATTAATAGAATTTTAATTCTATTCTAATTCTAATAAATCTAAGAAATATAAAATATAAATATATTTTATATTTAAACATAATACATAATAAATGATTACGGCTAATTTAATTATTCAACAAATTCGATTGATTGATACGAGTTGATTTTCTGTTATGATGGATTGACGAAACAATAGCTAGCCCAATAGCTGCTTCAGCAGCGGCAATAGCTATAACAAAGATTGAGAAAATGTCTCCTTTTAATTGGCGACTATCAAATAAATCTGAAAATGTTACGAGATTTATATTAACTGAATTTAGTATAAGCTCAAGACACATAAGTGCTCTAACCATATTTCGACTTGTGATTAATCCATAGATACCAATAGAAAATAAATAGACACTCAAAAAAAGTACATGCTCAAACATCATTGACTAACTCCTCATCAATTTAGATTCATTTTACTATGATATGAATAACAATTCAACTGATTCGATTGACTAGAATAAAATATTACAGAGCAAAGGAAGGTATTGGCAATCGATTTAACTAACTAACCTTAAGCTTTTCCACTTTTTTTTTATTTCAAATTTAGAATTCAAAAAAAAAATTAGAATTATAAGTATTTATTATTGACGAGCCATAGTAATTGCACCTATTAAAGAAACTAAAAGAATTATAGAAATGAGTTCAAATGGAAGATAAAAATCTGTTGATAAATGAATCCCAATTTGTTGAACATTACTTATTAGGTCCTGCTCTAGAATCTGGTTTGATCTTGTAGTCCAAAGAATTCCGTACCATGACGTATCTGGGATAGTAGTAATTAGTGAAAAAAGAATACTTGTACAAATCAGCAAAGTAACCCCATCTCCGAGGGTCCAAAGGCGAGAATCGTTGGAATATTCTGAACCATTCATGAACATTACAGCAAATATGATTAAGACATTTATGGCTCCTACATAAATAAGAAGTTGTGCAGCAGCTACAAAATAAGAATTTGATAGAATATAGAATAGGGATATACAAACAAGAACCAATCCCAATGAAAAGGCGGAATAAATTGGATTAGTAAATAATACTACTCCGAGGCCCCCCAATATAAGAACTGATCCCAGAAATACTACAAGAATATTATGTATTGATCCAGGTAAATCCATTATGTATGAAATAAGAGATAAATAAATCGAAAACTTTCATGACCTTACTGAATAGTCCAGGAAGGAAAAATTACCCTATTTTTTTTTTATTGTCTATGATACGTTCATAAATTAAATCTTAATGTAGTAAAAATTGTAATATATATTAATGTAGATATGGATAAAGTTATTGGACCAACCCCACTTTTTCATTTTTATTTTATTCGGAAGAAAAGAGGAGTTGGAATTTTATATTTTGAAATCATCACGAAAAAAAAATATTCTCAGTTTAAATATCTCAACAATCAATAGTTATTAGTTATTACTTTGAGTTATTTAGTTATTACTTTGTTAGTTATTACTTTGAGTTACTGAGTTACATTAAAAAAAAAAAAGAAGCTTGGATCCTTTCTATCAAAATAAAATCTTAGTAATTGGTAATTGTTCTTGAATCAAGGTATTTACCCTTGTCTATTTTTATTTGAGTCGAATTTATAATTGTTTGAATTGTGTAGTCTTCAATTACTGACATTGGTAACCGACCCAAAGCAATTTGATTATAATTCAATTCGTGACGATCATAAGTAGAAAGTTCATATTCTTCAGTCATTGATAAACAGTTTGTGGGACAATATTCGACACAGTTACCACAAAATATACAGACACCAAAATCAATACTATAGTTAAGCAATTGTTTCTTTTTAATATCTCTTTCAAATCTCCAATCAACAACAGGTAGATCTATGGGGCATACACGAACACATACTTCACAAGCAATACATTTATCAAATTCAAAGTGGATTCGACCACGGAAACGTTCTGATGTGATCGATTTTTCATAAGGATACTGAATAGTTACAGGTAAACGATTTGTGTGGGATAAGGTAATTATGAAACTTTGCCCAATATACCTTGCGGCTCGTATTGTTTGTTGACCATAATTCATGAACCCAGTCACCATAGGAAACATATTGTCGATATCCACGAATAAGTTGATGTTTCTTTCTCTTGTTTAAGAGAAGTTATGAGTCTCGAATATCGTTATTGTATTCTGTTATTTATATTATAGTGAAACAAGTTGGGAAGAGGTTGTTAATAATAGATTACCCAGAGAAATAGGTAAAAGAAATTTCCATCCAAGATTTAATAGTTGGTCCATTCTCAGCCTGGGTAAAGTCCATCTTGTTGTGATAGATATGAAGAGAAACAAATAAGCTTTAGCTAATGTAATAAAGATACCAATTGTCATTCCAAAGACTCTAGCAATTTGATTTATTTCGAAAAGTTCAGGAACGGATATGTATGGAATAGAGAAATTCCACCCACCTAAATAAAGAACTGTTACAAATAATGAAGAAACTAAGAGATTTAGGTAAGAAGCAATGTAAAATAAACCATATTTGATACCGGAATATTCGGTTTGATAACCTGCTACTAACTCCTCCTCCGCTTCTGGTAAATCAAAAGGTAATCTCTCACATTCTGCTAGAGAAGAAATTATAAAAACTATAAACCCTATAGGTTGACGCCACATATTCCATCCCCAAAAACCATATTTTGACTGCGCCTCAACTATATCAACTGTACTTGAACTGTTCGATAATTATAGTCGATAATAACATTACTGTTCTCACCGCTATTCCAAAACCGTACATGAGACCTCAGCTTCATACGGCTCCTCTATGGCCACGTACAAATAAATGTTAAAGACTCGTTTGGTATTATAGGTATCTTTGTAGGGTGGATGGAATAAAAATACCTTCGAGAGTCCCAAAAATTAGACCAATGGAATTCTGTCTGCTAGAATAACAAAAAGGGCGCTTCCGAATTGATCTCATCCTTTATAATTCAATCTTCGGTAATAACTTAATCTTTCAATAAAATACTCGTTATATCAATAGATAGAACACTCTTTAATGAATCATAAAGAATAAAGATTGCATATATACATATTTTATTATATATATATATATTATGGGTATAGATGGAGGAAAAAATAAATAAAGATCTTTTTCCATTCTATATATTATATTGAATTTTCTATTTCTTTCTCATAATGTTCCTGTTCTTCTTTCTCATAAGAAGTACTCCTGAGAATAAAGGATTAATTCGTTCTTGATAGTTATTTCTTTAATCAGTGGCTAGGAGCATACTCTAGATCGGAATCGTGGGGAAGTACTGCTTGTATTGTTTCTACCAACTTAAAGCCCCTATGTTATGATTCGTTTTATGTCGAAATACCCCCTTTTGATACCTTACATTATCTCTATTACTAATCCTTTGTGTACCTTGGTGTTCCTAACCGTCCACTTATTTTTGATTGATCCCCAGTATGGTAATAAATATAAGAGAGTAGTAGAAACCTCATACAGTTGATCTTTTACACCCGCTTCAAGAAATGATGACTAATCAAAGAATCTCAATCTTGGGATAAAGAGTTTATACTGCTTATGTTTACTTCCACTTTATTCTTGTATATAGGGAATGAGATTTTATCTTTTTACTACACATTGATAAGCTGTTTTGTTTCACTCATATAACTATCTGGTTTAACTCATTGACCTGAATGAATGATTAATAAAAAAATGAAAATATCTATATCTATCCAATACATTCATTCCTCTTTCCTTTATTTCATTTCATTTCGAAGAGAGGTCAAAGTTCATGTTCTAACGAATCACACGTAGAGATATTGATAACACACATAGAGTTAATGGTATTTCATAACTAATAGATTGAGCAGCAGCTCGTAGGCCACCTGAAAAGGAATATTTATTATTCGATACATATCCTGATATAAGAAGTCCAATCGGAGCAATACTGGAAATGGAGATCCATAAAAAAACACCTATACTGAGATCAGCTAAAACAAGTCGATATCCAAAAGGAATTACTAAATAACTTAATAGAATTGATATGACCGCTATAGACGGCCCGATACTAAACAAACGAATTTCTCCTCTGGATGGTAGGAGATCCTCTTTAAAAAGTAATTTAGTCCCGTCTGCTAGAGCTTGAAGAATTCCCAACGGGCCAGCGTATTCAGGTCCAATACGTTGTTGTATCGCTGCAGATATTTCTCTTTCTAACCATACAATTACTAGTACCCCTATTGTGATTCCCAATATAAGGGTCAAGGCAGGGACAAATAGCCAGATGAGCTCATAGACTTCTTTTAAGGATTCTGATTTAGAAAAAGAATTGATAGTTTGTACTTCTGTTGTGCCAATTATCATTTCAACGATCAACTTCTCCCATAATGATATCTATACTACCTAGTATTGTCATTATATCAGCCAATTTCATTCTTTTAATTAGCTGAGGAAGAATTTGCAAATTGATGAAACCGGGCGGACGAATTTTCCATCTCCAGGGGAAAACACTATTATCTCCTATCAAATAAATTCCTAATTCCCCCTTTGGGGCTTCTACTCTTACATAAAGTTCTTGTTTCGACAATTCAAAATTAGGCGAAGGTTTTTTACTAATGAATCTATATTCAAAATCATTCCATTCGGAATTCTTTGCTCTATCTAAGCGCCGAATTTCTAAATTCTCATAGGGTCCTCCGGGAATTCCTTCTAGAGCCTGTTGAATAATTTTTATGGATTCCCTCATTTCTCCAATTCGTACTAAATAACGAGCTAATGAATCCCCTTCTTTTTGCCATTGGACTTCCCAATCGAATTCATTGTAACATTCATAATGATCAACTTTACGAAGATCCCATTGGATTCCAGAAGCTCGTAACATTGGTCCTGATAAGCCCCAATTTATTGCCTCTTCTCCACCAATAATGCCCACTCCTTCAACTCGTTCCAAAAAAATGGGATTCCGCGTAATAAGTTTTTCATATTCAACAATACTCGTTAAAAAATAATCGCAAAAATCCAAACATTTATCTATCCAGCCATGAGGTAGATCAGCAGCTACTCCTCCGATGCGGAAATAATTATGCATCATTCGCATACCTGTGGCAGCTTCGAATAGATCATATAGTAATTCTCTCTCTCTGAAAATATAGAAAAAGGGGGTCTGCGCACCGATATCCGCCATAAAAGGCCCAAGCCATAACAAATGAGAAGCTACACGACTCAGCTCTAGCATAATTACTCTGATATAGCTGGCCCTTTGAGGTACTTGAACATTTCCCAATTGTTCTGGTGCATTTACTGTTATTGCTTCTGTGAACATAGTAGCTAAATAATCCCAACGTGTTACATAAGGAAGATATTGTATAATTGTTCGGTTTTCCGCTATTTTTTCCATTCCTCTGTGTAAATAGCCCAATACGGGTTCACAGTCAATAACATCTTCACCATCGAGTGTAACGATCAGTCTAAGAACACCATGCATTGATGGGTGATGAGGACCCATATTGACTATCATGAGATCTTTTCTTGTAGCCGGTACAGTCATATCTTTTCTTCCCTAATTCATTATTCCATGAATTTCTCAAAACGAGGTTTATAAAAATAAAAATCTAATAACAAAAAAATTCAAAGGAATCTTGCAATTAGCGAGTTTTTGGCTCTCGAATATCCAACTTATTAATTAATTTCTTATAACGTACTCCATTTTTATTTGACAAATAAGCCAACAGCCGTTGACGTTTTCCCAGAATTTTTCGTAGACCTCTTTGAGATAAAAAATCTTTTTTGTGCAATTGCAAATGCGAGGTGAGTCTCCGTATTTTTTTGGTGAAACTGAATACTTGAAATTCAACAGACCCTTTGTTTTCTTCTTTTTCTTCTTGTAGAATAACTGAAATAAATGAATTTTTGACCATAAAAAATTCTTCTATACTTTTTGCTTTTTTATGGATTTTACTGATCAGGAAAAATAATAAAATAATTATATTATGTTATGATTATGTCAGTCATTTTAATCTGGTATAAACAAAAGTTTAAATTTATTCATATATTACTTTTACTTTTTTATTCCATCTAAATCCAATTTTTCTTTCAAACAGAAAATTGGATAGAATAAAATATAATAAATTTAAACATTCATGAAGGAGAATGATTTTTTTGTACCTAAAAAGATTTTACTAATTTATTATTCCTAGATCCAATTGAGAATTGATATGCCATTAAATCAGTATCATGTACTAAAATGTAACATAACATATGCGTACGTACACCTTTAGCCATATATCGAATATGGCATGCGATATATAGGAAATATATTTATTCTATTATTATATTATTAATATTTATGTCCATGAGATAGAATATGTTCAGGAAGAAGGAAATCATAATGATTTTTTTTTTCTCTATTCACAAGTGTATCGCTATGTTGTGCAATGGATTTGTTGAAATTCTTCTTATCAACATATCCTGTTTTTATTAAATTTTTATTAGTTTTAATTTGGAAAAAGGAAATATTTTTTCAGTAAGAAATCTAGTTCTGCTTCCTTGTTGCTCTTGGATTTTTTTTTCTTTCTACGTTTTTTAATGTCTGATCCCGCGTAATTCTTTTCACCATCTTTTTTTTTTTTTTGTAGATCTGATCCAAGATCTTTTTGGCGCTGTTGTTTGTTTTTTTCTTGGTTGGAATTTTCTAGATCAAGATATTCTTTTTTTTTAGATAATATAGGAGGATTTTTTTTTTTATTTACGTTGATGTCTTTATCTTTATATTGACTAATATTTTCATTTCTATGAAAATCTAAAAGAAGAAATTGGATTGGTATAATCCATGGTTTAATTTTATATGTATCAAAAAGTAGCACAAATTCTGGGAAGAACCAATATTTTAGTTTTGATATGGTACAATTACGATATAATCTTTCTTGATTCATTCCCATCCAATCAAAAAAGTTTTTGGATGAGTTGATTTCTTGATGAATCAAAATATCTTTTTTTTTCATTTTTTTTTTATACTTATAAGTCTTAGTATATTTTTTAATATTGATACCAATATGCGCATTGGTCCAAGTCTCAATATTGATATTTTTTCTAAGACTAAAATGGAGAATTTTACAATCAAAATATTTTCTATCCAGATTTTTATTCGTATATATAAGATATCTTTCCTCTAAAAAATAACTAATAGCTGTACTTATCAATACATAAAATGAGTCGGATTTTGGTGTATTAAAATTATATGGATATGAAATCCCCCGGTTCTCGTTTACTTGTAATGTTGATCCATAAATAACTGATTTTTTCTTATTCCCATAATTCATATATTCATAATTCATATATTTATGTGATAAAAGATCATATTTGTAGTGTTTTTTAACAAATTTGTCTTTTTGATTTGTCAATGAATGCATTGCATAATAATCCTCTTTTACGTAACGACTTAATTGGTCTTTTTCGTTTTTATATGAATTCAATTTAATTGAGTCTTTATTTTGAATCATACAAAGTTGATTGACTCTATTTCGCCATTTTTTCGGTACTAATGGAGACCATTTGATCTGGGAAAAATTGTATTGATAAAAATCCTTTAACAAGTTTTTCCATTCACTCATTCCAGACTTTTGAATTTTCTTATGCTTTGATTTGTAATCAAATATTCCTCGTGTTATACAATAATCCTTGATTTGATCCCTAAGATACTGATAGGTCTCGTGATCTTGAAATACGGATCTCAAGTGATACTTGTTAAGTAATTGGGTTTGTGATAATTTGTAAAATACATATGCTTGGGACAAGCAAGATAAGTCACTATAACTATTTATATTTAAATTTAAATTATTTTTACAAATATTAGTATTTGAAAACGACTTTTTGATAGTCGAAATAAAGTTCATTGTATTTTGATTTGTTTCATCAATTCCTTCTTGATTTGTTTTATCGTTGTAAGTGGATTTATTTATAATTGTTTTTTTTGATTTAAAAAAAAGTTGTGTATTCATTCTGGGAATGTTTATGGTACATAGCAAGATATCCATGTATATTTTTTCAATCAAAAATTGCATAAAATAATGTGATTTACGCATTAATCGGATATTGTTTCTTTTTAATACCCCCCAACCATATTTCCGTGATTCCAATCTTTTTCTTTTATCATCATTTCTTTTATCATCATAAGTTAAAACTATTTTTTTATTGTCTTTTGTTATTTGTTCTATTTGATTCCTGGTTGTGATTATCCTATCAGAAAGATCTTTCATTTTTTTTTCTATGAGTGAATAATTTGTCCAATTCATAGATCTAAGTGGTACGGTCGATTCTTGGTTAATTTTATTATTGATTTTGGAATCTTTTCCATTTTTATTTGGTTCATATACTTTCACCTTCTTCAATCCAAATAATAAAATTGGATTTACTTTTTCAAGTTCTTTCATTATTCGTTTTATAACGAGAATTATTTTGATGACCCATCCTTTTTTTTCTTTTGAAATTTGTTTTACTCTTTCTTTTAAGACTCTTAAAACGAGAAAATTTTTGTTTTTTACCTTTCTAATTTTTCTTTCGAGTTCTTTAAAAATGGGTTTAAAAAAAGAAGGTTGTTTTCGGGAAGAACCAAAGGGAAGTTCCGCTTCCATTCCCCATATTGTTAAAAAACAAAAATTGTCTTTTTTTTTTATTGAATCCTTATGATGAGATCGTACCTTGGATCTTCGCTTTCGCCAAGGTTTCAGACAAAAAGGAAATAGAATCTTTATCTGAATCCCGTCTGTTAACCAATCTTTTGGAAATTCTGTTTCTGATAATTGAACACCATTATAGGTGCACTTAATGTGCATTTCTCGATTCCATTCCTTCAAATCCTCATACCACTCGGGAAATTGAAATAATAACATACGGCCAATATTTTTAGCTATTATCAATGAGGGTAATACAATATATTTTCTAAGAAAAGATTGTGTTACTAACATCGAACCTCTTATTGCTTGAGCAAATATAATGGTATCCCAAGTTTCTGATATTGTTATCCGATCATTTTCCTCTTTTTTATCCTTTTCTTTTGTCCCTTCTTTATCAAAATCAAAATCAGAAATTTGCAATTCCGATTCTCTACCGACCGCATTTCTAAAAATGCGATTTATCATTTCAGAAATATCAAAAGAATAAAAAAAAAATGTTTTGTCTATTCGATCAAAAAAAAGTGGGGAATGTACATTTGCTTGAACCATTTCCAAAATAACAATTTTGCGTCTTTGAGCACGCATGGATCCTTTTATTATATCCCGACGAAAATCTGATTGTTGTGAGTAACGTATCAAAGCCACTTCTTCTGCTTCATCACGATTACTAGTATTATTAGTAGTAGTAACAGAATTAGTATTCTGATCATTATCAGTATAAATTACTACGCGTTTGGCTTTTCTTGAACGAATCTCATGATCTTCCGTCGATTCTTCCTCATTTTCTTCCTCCTGCTCTTCAACAAAATTCGAATCATCGGTCAATTTGTATGACCATCGAGAAACCTTTTTGC